GTTTTATCTTTTCTCCCACCTTCAGAAGAATAAAACATAGACATTTCGCCTATCATTAGAATTTTCTGAAAGGTAACTATCTCAGTTTCATATCATATAGAAATTTAGATTATATAGAATTTTTGAAAAAGACTTTCGAAAGGAAAGACTTACTATCTTTGGGATCTGATCCTACACCGCTGCTCAATACCTTAGTGGATCAACTCTATTACATAAGTTGATTACTAACGTTTGTCTCACATCATGACATAAGTAAGCAGTTCTTATTGTATCGGCCAAAACCTCGCTAATTGATCTTTACGGTGCTTACTCTATCAATTAGATACTTTACCCATAGACTAAAATAGCTAGGCATATCTATTTCTTCATATTTCAACTTCTATGAAGTTTCTTTCTTTTCTACAGCTAATAAAAATCGTTGTTTTAGACGATGCTTATGTAGAAAGCCCTTTTTTATAGTATTTACTAGTGAATTTGATCTTTCTTTACTTTTTTCTTTCTATAGTGGAGATAGTCGCACGTAATGACAGATCACGGCCATATTATTAAAAGCTTGTGGTAAGAATGGGTTTCGTTCGAGCGCTCGAAAATAATATTCCAAAGCTTTTGTGTGTTCTCCGTTACTTGTGTGGATAAGTCCTATGTTATAGAGTATATAACTTCGGTCATAGGGATCAATTTCTAGTCGCATAGCTTCATAATAATTCTGTAAAGCTTCCGCATAATTTCCTTCGGATTGGGCTGACATCCGTTACGGTCGTCATTCAATTCAAAGAATCTCCGTTACAGAACCGTACATGAGATTTTCATCTCATACGGCTCCTCCCTTATGTGCATAATGATAAAATGATAAAATAAAGAAGATGAAAAACTTCTCATTATGAACTGAGTAGGGCTAGTGTTTTTACAAGAAATCTCTAGCCAACCTTCCTGCAAGAGATCTTTTCTTAACATCAAACGTATTGGTACTAGAGAGAAATGATAACTCCAACAATTTCTTTGTTCTCAACGCTTCCCAAATTCCAGAAATAAGTCACTTCAACAGCCTTCGATGGTTATACGGGTATCCAAAATACAAACGAGATGGATGTTTGTTGTCCCAACCATTCTTTTAGTCCCAAGCCTGCTAAAGAAAGGGATAATTTATAACAAAGTTTTAGTGTTGTTGATTCCTAGGTGTAGTGCTTCTTCCCCTCTGCTGCCTATTGGTATTAGTGGACTAGGATTGACCTGTAATACCGAACCATAGGTATAACCTTTCGCTCAATACTAGAATCGAGAATTGAAACATAGCATCTGAGGCTGCATTAATCGAGGATACACGACAGAAGGAATTGTTCTATTTCCAAACTTTACCTTCAACAAGCGTAGATTTTTTTATTTTCTTTTTTTACCGATCACGAATCGTGTGTATTTCTTTTCTCGTAAGACTGAGAGTAATAAAAAAAATCAAATCGCACCATCTCTGTAATAGGTAAATGCCTCTTTTTCTCCTGAAGTTGTCGGAATTATTCGTAATAAGATATTGGCTACAATTGAAAAGGTTTTATCAATAAAATTTCCATTTATCCGCGATCTAGACATAGGTAGCAATCCATTCTATCATTGTTCTCATTACTTCTCGCGGGAAAATGATCCCCCAAGGAAAAGAATTCTACAGTACGAAATAACATAAAAACATATTCATTCTCATGAAAAAAAGAAAAAAATGGTCAGTCTATTCGATCTTAAAAAATTCAATATTCAAAAAAAGAATTGATAAGAACTAAGAAATCAATATGGGAACCGGATTCGATTCCATCTTACTTTACTGGAATAGTCTACCAATGAAAGAAACTATTCTTATTTGATTGAAGTTACAGCTTAGAATAACCTCAGTTGGTTGAATTATGATACAAAGAAGAAAAAGAATCATTGTATGATGAAAATAGAATAACGGCCCATTTTTTTGTGTTGTATATTTACGTGTATACACTATACAATCAACTATAAAAAAATTCTTTATCTATTTCTATTTTTAATAGAATAGATAGATAGGATAAGGGTTTTTTTGATAACTCTAAAACTGGCCTATAAAGCAATTTGAGAATTCTTCTGATATGGAATCATAGTCTAAATAGATAGAATCATGATCTAAAGATATCCATGAACCATAAAATATAGACCCCTCGCTCAGTCAATTCATTATAATTTCTAATTTCTTGATTTAATCCGGTCGGTATAGTATAAATAGATAATCAGAAAAAGAAGAAAACATTGTTTTTGCAAACATGAATAGAAATAGAATTTTTTTTTTCGTTTTTGTAAGAAAACAATTTTCTCTTTATCCCCCCAGCCTAGAAGGAAAGATCCTGCTTTTATTATGATGAAAAATTTTCTATTTTGATCGCTTTCTAGTTAGATTCTAGTTAGAATTGATTGGTTGTACCTACCCAATAATCTAATATGAATGATTCATTATTCACTCTATTTTCGGTTTTGGGGTCATAATCATTATGTA